TTAGGATCACATTATGATGCCGTCACCCTTTTTTCTTTCATGCTGGAACCGTTGAATTCATTAGATACCGGTTCCTATATTGAAAAGTGTTTTCTACTATTTGATTTCTTGTCTATTAGATTTCTTTGATCTCTATCGGAGACCAGTATTTGGTCCAATCAGAAATGATTCTATCATTTCTATATCATCTATATCAGAAATTCAATATAGATATATACCGCATAACATATATATTATACTATATAATACATATATATTATTATAATACATATATATTATTATACTTAGATATGCCCATATTTCTATCCGTGCAATTTTGAATACTTGAACGGTCGATTCTTTTTTTTTTTTCATCTTAGCTTTCACCTTTTCGAATGAAACCAGAGGAGTGTTTCATTATGATCTGAATTACACTTTTATCTTTCATTTTATTCTTATCCTTTTCTTAGGGCAGACCCTCTATAACATAACAAAAAAAAGGAAAAGGAAATTTTTAGTATTATTAATTTAATTACTAGCCATAACTAATAAAATGGCTATAAACAATCATTCCGTTAATTTATAATTAGAAGATAATTATAAATTAAATATATAAACAAATTAAAATATTTAAAATATATAATAAAATATCAAAAAAAAATAGTACTATGGAATAGTAAAAAAAAATCTTACTATCTAATTAAGCTAATTAAGATATTGATTATCGATAAACATATATTTGAGAAATAGATCGAACTAAAATATCGCTATATTAATAGGTATGTTCTATAATATTCAAATATCCAATATTTTTGGAAATATTCTTTATATATTTTATTTTATATATTGATTTTTATATAAATCATATTTCTTATGAAATAGCTAAGAATGAACAGTTAATATCTCAGTAGTTTACTAAACTAGTATGTGTGTACAATTTATGTTATGCGAGCCCGCTTAGCTCAGAGGTTAGAGCATCGCATTTGTAATGCGATGGTCATCGGTTCGATTCCGATAGCCGGCTTTTCTCCATTTGTTTGATTTTTTACATAATTTAATTGATAATGTGAAATCAAAGTGAAAAACCTCTTTCCCTTTTCCCAAGGGTCACTGATCTATTTCTATTATTTCGTAGGAACTTCCAATTATGAATAAAAATTGGATTGGAGGAGTTCGGTCTCTGTAGAACAAATCAATTAAGAAAAGAACCCTTAATTTTTATTATTTAAAATTCTTTTTATTTATATAAATTTATATAATACAATTATTTATATACAATAAGGTACGGATATTGATACAATTCCTCTAATTATTTATTCTTTATAATACTTCAGTAAATTTCGCTTAATTTATCATATTTTAGTTTAGTTTTAATTTTGTTTTATGAAATTTCATAAAAAATAAGGAGTCTTTATGTCGCGTTACAGAGGACCTCGTTTCAAAAAAATCCGTCGTCTGGGGGCTTTACCGGGGCTAACTAGTAAAAAGCCTAGAGCCGTAAGCGATCTTAGAAACCAATCGCGCCCCGGCAAAAAATCTCAATATCGTATTCGTTTAGAAGAAAAACAAAAATTGCGCTTTCATTATGGTCTTACAGAACAACAATTACTTAAATACGTTCGGATCGCCGGAAAAGCCAAAGGGTCAACAGGTCAGGTTTTACTACAATTACTTGAAATGCGTTTAGATAACATCCTTTTTCGATTAGGTATGGCTTCGACTATTCCTCAAGCCCGCCAATTAGTTAACCATAGACATATTTTAGTTAATGGTCGTATAGTAGATATACCAAGTTATCGCTGCAAACCCCGAGATATTATTACAGTGAGGGATGAGCAAAAATCTAGGGCTCTGATTCAAAATTATCTTGATTCATCCCCCCGTGAGGAATTACCAAAACATTTGACTCTTCACCCATTCCAATATGAAGGATTAGTCAATCAAATAATAGATAGTAAATGGGTCGGTTTGAAAATAAATGAATTGCTAGTTGTAGAATATTACTCTCGTCAGACTTAACCCTAACTAAAATAACAAGGGTTCGGACAATTTTGCCCCCTCCATTTTGGCTTAAGTAAAGGGACCCGGGGTAAGTAAGGTAAGGGGTTTCATCTGGGGATTTTTCTCTTATTCATGTATCATAGATCGGTAGGGTATTTTCATTCCTTGTCGATTTTGTCCAGTATTTTTCGTACCACAGAAATTCGGGGTAGGGATAGAGAATCTATATCAAAGAAAAGAAAGGTCTAACTGTTGGAGTATCCATTCTTATTTGATGCATTGCAGTCAGTAACATTGGTGAATTAGTTGACGAGTACGGAAAGAGAGGGATTCGAACCCTCGGTAAACAAAAGTCTACATAGCAGTTCCAATGCTACGCCTTGAACCACTCGGCCATCTCTCCTACATAATGATTATGGACCAAAAACCGAGTGAATAGTGAGTCATTCATATTATTTTGGATAGGTATGTACATTCAATTTTAACTATATTTAACTCTAAAAATAGAAAACTTTTCATC